TGCAAGAACTCCTCATCCACCCACGCAAGAGCCTTAAACCGCGACTCCAATTCCATTTCAATATCCTGCTGCTCCTCGGCAATCCGGTCTAAGTGTTCCTCAGCAGCCTCCTTTTCGTGATGTATATGTAATTCTAGCTGGTAACCAATTCAAATTGGTGTTGTGATCTCCAAGATGAGAACTTGAAATTCAAAATGCTTAGAAACTGCAACCGGGAAAGAAGGGTGGCACATCCAGCTGAAACTCGATTCGCATCAACGCCTTGTAGACTGACAGTTACATTATCTCCAGCTCTTGCAACATTACAGAGATGGGAGTCCCTTTCCAAAGACCGCACTTCTCTAGATGGCATGACCAGAACCTTAGATCCTGAACGAAGAGCTCCAGTCTCCACTTTCCCACTGACAGACAGCTGCCCTTGTGGCTGTGATTTTTGAACTTGGCAAAAGTAGAGGCTTTGCGTAGTCCCTATTAGGAGGTTGGATAGAATCAATTGCATCCAACAAACAAAGCCCCTGAAACCAGGATAATCGCACATCGGAAGAACCATCAACCAAATTCTGATTTTCCATGGCACTCACTGGAATCCAGAACATTGATGAGTCCTTGAAACCACAAGAACGAAGAAATGTCCCCAGCTTCTGCAAAGGGTGGAAAAGGTGCTCATTCAACGATATTTGTTGTTGATCCTTCGCCCCCACCATTAAACCATAACTATCATTCGTTGGGGTTGGTTTGCTTTTTTCTTGGAAAGGCGCGGTAAATGGCTTTTCTTGGACTTCAGAAATGTGGATCCTTCCTTGTTCCCGGGTGGTCCTTCTTTAGTGGCCAGGAAATAGGTCTCTCTTTGTAACCTACATCGTCCCAGGTACCTAATTGTATTAGTTAAAACTAGCAAGAACTCAGGGCTGGTGAACAGCTCCCCTAAGCCGAAGCGGAGAATCTCAAAATCTAAAATTTTGTATTATAGAAAGAATCGAGTTCAGTCACCGAGAATGGGTGGAATTAAGTTTATGATAGATAGATCTTTTCTCTGTGGTGCATAGAATCGATTAACACGGGTGAACCCTCTTTTACTTTCCCTGAAGCAGGATTTTTTGTAGGTTTGGTGAAGGAAGAAGTCTTAGCCTTGTGCTCGTAATCAGCTTCATATAATAGAATTTCATTAAGGCTTTCGCAGCCATATTTTTCAACAAACTAGGCGCTTTGTTTTCGTCGCCCATTCTGCGTAGGCGGTGCTACTCTTCAGGCTCTTTCTTCGCTCCCTCCAACCGTGGGAAGTACCCGTTCGTGAACCGAATTACTTCTCTTCTTACCTATTCGGAGGTCGTAGAATAGAAAAAGATCAACTACGCTAACTAGAGGAATTCAGAGCTTACGAAACTAAGCTTAGAAAGCTCTCAACTCCATTTCGAGAAAAAGAGGATTAACTATTTTCCCACTCCGTCGTAACTAGAAGGAATGATGCTTCCATAGGTGGGGAGCTTCCTATACTTCTACATGTGGGTGCTACACAAGCTTCGGAGCGATACACTAAAAACAAAGAAAGATCGACTTTTCAAAGTAGAGTCGATCCGACCTACGTTAACAGCTTTCTTCTTTATTTACGCAATTTAAAGTTTCGATAGAATAAGAAGGGGGGACTCGGCAGAAGATCGGTCTGAAAAACGACTTCTTTATCCAGGGGTTCATTTGCTTAAGACGGCTGTGCAGGGCAATCGGATGCAGTAAGTATCGCCTCTAAAGTTTGTCTTCTCTTTCCTTTTTCCGATTGGTTCTGTGTTAGGTGAGTAGCGGAACTTCTTCCTGTCAGGCAGAGCTTTGCCAAGAGTTCAATCTTAAGGTCGGTACCTCTCACTCCTTCCCTTATTTTATTCCCCAATGCTTAGCTTAACTTTAGCTCCCAGGCTAGGGAGTGGCTAAGCCTTTCCTCGTTTGAAACTCACCCTTTTTCTTCTTTCTATCCGCGTACATCTTGCTTCGTCCGGGAATGGCTGCTCAGCTCTTCCCTTTCCCTGGCGTACGCAACTTCTATCTATGTTCCAAATTCGATGTTTGCATATGAACCACAGTTTTAAAGGATTTATCCACTCTAGGCTAAGCTTATTGGGGTCTGAAAGTGACTCTGGCGCCAACTGACTAAACGAGTGATAGGTTGATAGATCGATTTCGCATTTCTCGTTATCTAAGCTATTCCGAGGATGGTAGCAACCACCCCCAAGGTTTCACCCTTACATACGGAATTCTTAATAAAAAAAGAAGAAAAGACCACTACTCCTTCATTGTAACTAAGCCATAGGCTCTTTACAAAGCACTAGTAGTCGGCTCCCAACTACTTCACTCAATACACGTACTACTTCCTTGTACTGAACCATTAGGCCATACTCAACCAATTAGTACTCAAAACTTTGAATGCATTGCACGAGATTCCGAACTCAGCTTTCTTTGTACACGGGTAGCAATCGATTCATAAAGGCAGGAAAGACCTCTAGCTGGGGAACCCCCTTAATAGGGGCGGAGGTGTGGAAGAGCGCACTAATCCCTACTCTGTTTATGAATGGGCATAACGCATACGGACCACGAAGAAAATTGGAGAAGATGCACAAATCAATAGATTCAATTTGAAGTGACTATGGCATCGACGCTTGATGGGAGACCAGCTAACGGCCGGAAGGCTTTGAGAGGAGATTGAAGTAGTGGATCAAATTCATACTAGGAATGTCCAGACTAGCTCCGCCTGCTACCAATTGGCCTTTAGCGGGGATTTGCTAAGGAGGAAGAGTGGAGATTGAGCTAGGGGGCTCGCTTCTGTACTCAAATCAAACCAACTAAGAACTTGTACTAAACCATTGTAAACTAACCCAGTCTTAATGGGGCAACCGTTTAGTACTATTTCTTATTCTATTTTCTCAATTCACAAACTATATCGAAATTGCTGAACCATCAAGGTCAGCTAATCACCACAAAGAAAAGAAAGAAAAGATCCCGGTAGCGTCGTATGCTCTTCCTTGCTATCTTCATTCCAGCTTTTCTTTTTATCCATTAAGTATGGGCGGCCTGCCTTACGCGGAGTCGAGTAGGCACAACCACCATCAGGACGAGGACGCCGCACTTGATCACGTATCCGTCACTCAAACATAAGCTTCCCCCAAAAAATCTCTTAAGAGAAGAAGGGTATGAGGAAGTCGTCTGGACTGAGTCCCGGTTCCAGTCCTTTCCTTTGATCGGGGTGCAGATTCACTTCATATCCTGGTATGCTTTTCCGAATGGAGTTCCGCTAAATATCTAAATTGTCTCGATGTGTCACATTACTTAGATCATCAGGGCGTTAGCCTCGAAAGCAATCGGGTAGTTCGCCTCAACCAATATGGGAGTTACCAGAGGAAGACAGCCTCAAAGTAAACAGGCGGATCCCATTTGATCCCCCCACAAGGAGCCCCTACTAAATAAGAAAGAAGGCGGCATGAAGACCGTATGCTATTGGTCATTACTACTTTTATTCATCTACTGCTTTCACTTTGCTTTAGGCCCCTGTCAATTATCCGCCCCTTACTATATAAGCAGGCCGGAAGTGTTCAAAGGCCAGCTAATCACCCCAATAGCCTTCCTTCAAAAGGTCGTGAGTGGTTCCCTAGCTATAGGTCTCCATTCCTAGTATGAATTTTAGACAGACTGAACATTCGTATAGGCCTCCCTTACTGGACAAGCAGGTACCACAGCAGCTTCGGAGTCAGGACTATGGCTCCCATCTTGAGTTGAAGACGGAGACGACTACTAAGGCTTTGTCAGTGGCTTAAGAGTTGAATACTTCGATGGAAAGACTTATAGATGCTAAACCCTAGAATTCATTGGTTCAAGTTGAATTATGGATTTCATTTTATGATTTCAAGACTGGACTGGGTGCTCTCAAAAAGAAAGTTTCGTGTAGATGGCCTAAATGATGCCTTTTAACACGAGTTAGATGTTGAAGGTAGAAAGCGATGGGGTGGGAAACACATGCCTTTCAAAGCATCGGAAATGGGGTGCTCTTTGAATACCTAGAAATGGAAGCTTAAAAAGAAAAATAGGCTTTACGGTTTCACGTACAAATGTCTTCCTTGGTTATGCCAATTAGACTTTTCGCTCTTTAGCTCGATATGGAATCGAGCAGGGCTCTTACGAACCAATCCCGTCAAGCAGACATCTCTTTCTTTTTCGGATGCGTGCACCGATGGAAAGCGTCGGCAGTCAGGTGCCAGTCTTTTTAGGTCGTGCTAGCCTCTTTCAGTTGGTGGTTTCTGAGCTAATCAAGTTAGTCAATATGGGCTCAATTCATCGTTTTAACGGCACTTGCCTCTCTAAGGTCTAATCACACACTCATGTGTTGGAAAGAAGGCTTAAATGCCTCTCAAAAATGCCATGGCATTTTTGATACCATTCCTCAAGTCGGGTTAGCTGATTTTTATCCATAAACTCTCATCTAGGCTTGCCTTACTATAAAAGATATATCGAAAACCCCCTCCCCTTTTGTTTTATTTGTTTTAGCAACTTTCATCATATTCTATTAAAGGCCTGTTCGAGCGGTCAACCGATCGTCTCAGTCCCAGTCAAGCCCTTTAAGGTCCCTTACTGAGTCCATTTGGCTCAAGTGCTCTCCTTAAATCTTAAGAGAAGAAGTGCTTTACTTTCTTTCTTTCTTGTCCAAGAGAATCTGAAAGAAGGAGAAGGAGTTGCTCTGTTGCCGGAAAGGATAGGTTCAAGCTGGAGAGAAGCTAGACCTCCTATTGAATAATGTTTATCTAGCCTTGATCTTCACCGATTGGTTCTTTGGAGGGGACTTGACTCGAACCGCTTGCCATATCATATCTAAACTAGCTACTGGAAAAGAGGGAATTTTTTCAAGATCCCCTTGCGCCCTACAACCCGAAATCTCTATCAAAGCACCTGCGGGGGGCTAAGCGCAAGGAGTCTTAGAGTCTCGATACTGGCTAACGGAAAAAGAACGGCAAAGAAGTAGTTGTTCTACAACCCCCGGAACTGTACGCATCGCTTTTCGAAACAAGAAGTGGTTTGTTTTCTCTAAGTCGCTCTGCGAAAACTTCTGTCTACGAGCGCCTGTCTGCCTTCACGAACGTATAGTAACTCACTAGCCCTAAACCGTATAAACACTCTCTCCATCCAGATTCAGAAGCAGAAGCGGAAAGAGTTTACTGAAGAGGCTTTCATCTATGGACTCCCAAAGAAAGAGGGATAAAAAATGAAACGAGTAAGGCCTTGAATTTGAATAACAACGGCTCAAGTTCAAAGCCTACCGACATTACCTGTTCTCTACCCGGACCTAATCCAAGCACTGAATCGATCAAGTTGGTTAGGTTCCGCTTTCATAACTAATAAGGCGTAAAAGAAAGGAAAGAAGCTATCTATATTCTCCGGAACTAGAGAGATAAGAGATAGGATTTGTTCTCCATACGAGGGACAGTACTTTTCGTCTATCTGATCTCCTTGACCTGAGTCCCCTATATCGGTAATGGGTCTCGGTTTTAGCGATATTCGTTCCTTCTCTCAGTCTCAAGCTCTGTTTGGTCTTACTTCTCTGTCTTCCGGTGTACTCTGTTTGGACCATAAGACTTACTTCACTGACTTACCGATAAGCCCTATCTAAGGAAAGCAGCTTTCCGACTTTTCCTTCTGCTCCTACTAGTCTAGTAAAGGGGCTTTAGCCTTACAACAAGCTTGACTTAAATTGAAAGAGTTTGATCTATGATACGCTTGAACTGAACTATCAGTCCTAGAACGCTTACCGTGACGGAAGAAAGACGGATTGATCATCTTCGCCCCTTGACACGAAGGCTATAAGAATCAAAGGAATACCGGGCGTAAATGACTTAGGAGTGAAAACCAGGCAAAGTCCTTACCGCCCCGTGGGTTACTCGGCTCCAGGCCAAAGCGATGAAAAGGGGAAAAGCCCCTTTTTTTAATATTGGCACGCCCATGAGAGAAAGCCTAGCCCTATCTTAACCTTCTGATCCTAGTTGGCTCGAGTAAGGCAGGCTACTTCTAAGCAATCTAGATAACATTGAACCAGATAGCAGCTGCCATTGAAACAAAAGGAAATCACTTCCGGGCCGGGCTTAAGGGAGTTCAGCCGAGGGGAGGCAGAGAAAAAGCAGCCATTTCATCGGTTGTCGGAAGAGCAGTAGGTCTTGGTGCCGAAGAAGGTTCGTGGCGCATGCGCGTGGATTAGGTAGAATCGGGCTTCAGTTGAAGCTCCTGTTCAACCTGCTAAGAAGAATAGCTTTTCTTTTCTCTAGATCGAATGCGACTACTGGAATTGAGGTACGAAGTCACTCTCCTGACAAAGCAGAATGAAAGGCACCACATCGAGAGAGAGGGCATGAGATGCAGCAGTTAGGTCCCTATTGTCTTCTGCACCGGTTCCTGATTCAATTGCCCAACAAAGAAAGGGCCTCGCAAGACAGTCAGAATCAGAAAGAGAGTCTTATCTTAAAATGTTATCCCAAAGGGGCCGCTAAACAGCTCTTAGTCCGCACTTCTATCGATCGTACATTCTAAGACCATGCCAGCCTAAAGAGTCACTCACTCTTCCGCCAAGAGGAATAGGTAGCTAGCTTCCTTCACCTCCTGCTGCTCTCATTGCTGCGTCGAAAGGGGTAGGGGCTAAGCCCAGCAAAATGCACATAATAGGATAGGATTCTTTTTCTGTATAGTAGGAAAGGCCTATCAATGACTTAAAAAGCCCTTCGAAGCGATTCTTGAACAATCTTCTTCTGTTTACAAGTCTTGACTTCTTGAAGAAGCCTTGGTGTTGACCTTACCCGGGAATCAGCTAAGCCCTATTCTTGCTCAGTCTCGAAATGCCTTGTTCACATTCCTATAATCTTTTTCATTAACTTGCATGGGCGGATAAAGGGGAAAGAAAAAAGCGGTAGCATGTGGAATAGCAGAAGCTGATAGCATTATTTCTCTCGAAAATCCCTTAAACAATTCATTCTTGCCTGTTTGTCAAAAGAAAGCTCCAAGCAGCTACCATTGATCAATCTGATTCAGGCACATCAATCAAAGATCTTGCTTACCTCTCCCACATGGATAGAAAGAGCTTGATCGGACTTGCTTCTTCCTAGCATACGGAAGAGAGAGCTTAGCTATTGCTATAGTGAGTCCTCATTAATTTCACTCAAAGGAAAGGAAAAGAGTCAGATAAGAGGATTGATCCGGAACCGGAAGCAAAGCAAAGGGAGAGGCAATAGATCAGAAAAAGGGGGTAGTATAAGAAGATCGAAAAGAAAGAAGGCTGCAAGTCAAACATGGATTTCGTGGCCCATATCTATACTATACTATATCTAGTAAAATAGTAGTTTACAACTATCATTCTGCATTCTCGAGCTCCTGAGAGGGTTTTAAGACGAAATGAGAACTCATAGATCGGAAGCTTTCCTAAAGCCTCTTGCTATCGAATTAGCCTTTAGCTACTAATCTAGCTTTGTCTCTACCGGGCCATTGGCTGCAAGTACATTGAAAAAAGAAAGACAGATGTCTATGCGGTTTCATTATAAAAGTTACGGGGAATTCATTTTGACAGCCTTATACCCGCGCTCGCTTTGATACGAGACAAGCTGGAAGATTCCAGAGCGGGCGCCCGGGCAAAGGAGGTTGACAACGAGAACCCACCGGTCCTCTCGACTTTTTGTTTACCTGTTAGCTCTGCCAGATCGAACATCTGAACAAGAAGCCACACAGTAAAGGATGAGTCGTGCCTCTCACTATGTTTGGGCTTGGGACCCTAAAAAGAAAATAGTTATCACTATTCACAACGCCAACCACGACATTTCGCTTATTGATTAGGGCGAGCTACTTCGCTCCTACTCTGGATAGTAGCATCTTTCTTGTAAATACCTCGTTCAGAAAAAGAGAACTAGCACCCCACACTAGTCTCAATGCTAACGTCCTCCGTCACCTCTCGGGCAAACGTAGCAAAAGCAAGACCAACGTTTATCCCTCACACGTGGCCAACTCAAAACCAAGGTTCACCCCGCAAACCTGGCAAGTCTCAGAAGCACCAAGTCCGTCTACCCAACAGACGAACAAGGCAAAGCACCCCCACAGCTGTAAAGTACCCCGCACTTCACAAAACCGCAAGTAGTCTCAACACGCAGCACGCTCGAGCCCACTTAAAGCAGATGGAAATTTTCGGACAGGGAGACGAGACATCTATTAAAGAACAAAGCCATACCATGCCCTCGGGAGAAACTAGTGATGATTGCCATTCATGCTGCCCTCGAGGACGTGTACAAGAAGGTCTTTGCCCATTCCTATCAACATGGTGCATCTCTTAGTAGAGGGGCGTGAAAAGGCCGCGGAGACTTTGACCGAATGAATAGGGATCAATTGATAGACATTTTTCTTGAGGAAGAAAATCCAGGATAAACGCTTTTTTCATTCGCTATACGCTGACTGGGTGCGTACTCGCGCGCGATGGACGGGGAAATTACGTGAATGATGAGACCGGCTTAACCTAAAGTAAAGGCTCTTCCCTCTTAAGATGGCGAATCTTGATTGACTGACACTAGGAACCGATTCGGAGAAAGAAGAAGCATGGCATGAGACAGGCGGCGGATAAATTTCCGATAGCGAATTACTTGACTCGATGGATGGGGGGGGGGCCCTCCAACTCAAGCACGAAATCAATGTTGAGTCAACAATCATCGAGAGGGGTACCACCAAGCGAGATCGGGACCAGCCTCTTGTATAAGTATAGGGTTCCAAACCTCTGGTCTCCCCCTGCGCTCTCAAACCTGTCGATAGAATGTAAAATAACTCATTCAAAAAGTAAGCTGCAATCGGAGAAGAAAGCCGATCTAAAAAGTGTTCCGTTAATGGGGGACAGGACTGAGGGCTGGGAAAGAGGACTCGTCAAATAGCGGTATCCTAATCCCGCGTCTATGGCCAAACCAATCCTAATCTCGGATGCCGACTATACATGCTGCAGGGGCTTATCTGAACCTATACTTTTTTGAGAAAGACTCAATGTCGGATGACCCGGAGTCAGGGCCTCTATTCATGCTTGATATGGCCCACGCCAGTCTATTTTCCACACGATTGTGCTACAGTTGACCAAAACTAAAATGGAAATGGGAGCAAGTCTCTTGTGCGTGTGAATTCGATTCTTGCTTCTGCCTTCGTTGTGCATTCTCTTTCCTTTTGTCGTTGTAGCAATCTTTCTTAGTGCACCCTTAGGTGAGTAAAGAGAGAATGCTTGGTAGCAGGAGAGTAGGAGTTCAGTAGGTAGGCCTGTATGGAAGAACAATTTAGAAAACGAGAATTTAGATACTATGTATGGATTTATTGAGGCATATATAGAATGCCCTAAGACTATCAAGAAACCATTCCTACCATATCGTGATGGTAAAGAGAAAACCTTACTATTCCCTACAGGTAAATTTGTAGGCGTCTATTATAGCGAAGAATTGAAGTATGCACGTGATTTATGTTACCATATTATTCCTCTTAGGGGGTATTTGTTTGAGACGAAGTCCAGTCCTTTCGAAGGGATCATCTCAGCCCTCTATGAAAGCAGACTATAAGCTAAGAAAAGAGGTGATGAGCCTATGACATTTCTTTATAAGATTCTAATGAACTCGCTCTATGGTAGATTTGGTATGAATCCTGAAAGTACAGTAACCGAGATCTGGAATAAAAAGAAATACGAGGAATTGATGAAGATGGACAATTTGAAATCCGCAGAAAAGCTTACCGATCATTACTATATTGTCAATTACATTACCAATAGTAGCTTTGTAGACGACGAGAACTGGAAAGCTCCTAAGATGTCGGCAGTTCATTTGGCTGCAGCTATAACTGCTTGTGCTCGTATTCATATGTATCCACACATTTCCAGACCTGACTGTTATTATACTGATACTGACTCAATAGTTCTAGGAATTCCTCTTTCTGACGAATTCATCTCATCCATGGAAATGGGTAAGTTTAAACTCGAATACCATGTCAAGAGAGTCAGATTCTTAGCACCAAAAAGTTATATGTTCGAAATTGAAGATGATAGACATATTATTAAACACAAGGGTCCTGCTAAAGATTTAGTAACATCTGAATGGTTTCAAAAGCAATTTGCAGATCCATCTCTAACGGAGCAGATCCCCATTCATGCTAATTGAAGAATAGATTGGAAAAAAAGATATTAGAATCAATTAACTCCTCAACCCCCTCATCTGTTTAGGCACTTCTCTTCGTCTACCCTTGACCTTTTCCTTTGGGTTCTCAGACCTAGCCTATCGATCAAAAATCCTACGCTAGGCATGTAACGAAGATTCTCCCATTTTGGTAACCTTAATGAATTACGTGAGTTTTCCTATAAAAAGTATCCGCCAGGGATTCAGTGTCTGGTGGGTTATCCGGTGAATTTCTTGCTGTCTCTTATAGGGCTAATTCTTACCTGATAGGGTATATGTTCTCTCTATCTAATATAGACTTCTATATGCTTTGTATGATTACTCCTATTACATAGGGCTTTATTCTCCTATTTAGATTCCTATGGCTCTTTGCCAACCTTCGAGACGTATATAACTCGTATACAGAATATATAAACTTCTCTAATACCAAAAGCAGACAAGAACTAAAGGCCAGACTTTGGCAGAGTTGGAATTCTTTCCCTTTGCGCCTTTTCAGCTCTGAAGCTTCCTTCTTCCTTGAGAGCTGGTTTTTCTTGTCTTTGAGCTGCTTTTCCTTCTTTTTATCCGGACATTTATAGCTGGTCTTTTCGCTCAGGGTAAAAGCATACAGCTGGTGGATCCAGGAAGTAGCTTATTGGTCCATAGTAAGAAACTGCGCCCTGGTGGAACCACAAGACGTATTCAAGCCAGGAAAGTGCCCTTAGGTTCCCCTCTACATTCATGCTTTCACCCAATTTAGTTCTCCCTTTCTAAATAGAAGCTTAGATTAACCTGTATTCTTCCGCTGTGCTTTTCTCTAAGCCATTTTCAGTAGACAGGGATAAGGACAAGAGGCTCGCTACCGAGCTCGATGCTTTGAATAGGACCCACGAGGCGGTAACTATAAGGGATGAGTTAAATAACCCGGTCTTATTCGATTGAAACCAGCTTCCGAGTTACCTACGAATTCCTTGCTATGAATAACCTTTTTTATTTTCATTTCATAAGTCTTAATGGTAAGAAGAGTCTATCGGCCGACCCGGAGCCGACCTTCGGTCGATTCAGTGGGATTTGGTTACTTAACGTCAGCTCTGTAGGCAGGTTGATGTCTCTCTACATAGTTCCTTTGGTAGTCACCAGAGGTGCCACCCAATGTCCATCCATGAGTTTGGACATCAAGGTGAGTCTTGGTTTGTGTACTCGAGTCTTTGACTGGGCTGCAAAACGGGCCCGTATTGAACGAGGCGTGCTGGTGGCAGTAACCCACTGTCGTCGCACCCTTTAGTAGATCAAACTGGTGCGGATAATCCGACAACCCATGCAAAGGCAAGAGAAACCTGCTTACATGCTGTCCTTGCTTGGCTAACCATTTCGACCTTATCCGTCGCCCTCTTCTTTTTCAGCCAGCCTGTCCAAAGCAAGTAGCTAACCTAGCCCAGAAAGTGCTACAATTCCTTTCAGTCGAGCGCTAAAGCCCTCTCGCCCTTCTTAAACTACCCGTCCGATCGCTTTCAGGAAAAGAGCATTCCCAATCCCCACGGTGCAGTAAGGGAACTTCTACTACTAAGGCTCATGAACGAGTTTGTTGGCCGGTGTACACCGTTTTTAATGGTGTGAGCCTTCTTTGCCAGTATTAGTGGTTTTTTTAGCTTACGAGAATTCCTCTAGTGGGAAAAGATCTCAAAGGTTGAAGTCAAAGAAAGTACGATCATCTGATTGCAGAGATTTTGCGCTTCCTCACGCTCTAACTATCTCCAATGCTTCCATGGGCGATCCAGCTGGCGAATCAGATCAGGCTAGTTTGAAAGTGGGCCTAGGCCAGTTATCTTCATACTGCTGGAGTAAGCCAACCTGCTCGAGTTATAAGGTGAGCAAGCAAGTCGAGTATAAGCAATTGATGAATTGATTGGACTTCGCTCTAGCCGAGGGAGAAGAAGTAGGATATGAAGAAACAAGAATACCACTGCTTACGCGTCCTAACTAATAATTAGAAATATATAATAGGATCGCACACGTTTACCTTACCATCTGAGTCCAAATAAACTCTCTTATTTATAAATGAATCTTTTTTGTTGTGGAGTATAGTACGCTTTTCTATCGTAAGTAGTGTTCGAAATCGCCGATATTGGTTCATTCAAATTTCCTCGGCCAGAAAGACTCGTTTACGGTAAGTTCCGCGCTTGGCCGACTCGCTCCTTTGCGGTACGATTCCGTGCAAGAAAGATCTACTCAAGGAGGTGGGATGTTTGCAAAAGGAATTGAACTACGGCTATCGATTCGACTATGTCGTTCCCCTGTTAGCAAGAAAAGAAAGAGCTGCTATTGATTGAATCAGGAAGAAGATGGAATCTGGGATATGTAGGCATCTTTCGCTCTTCAGATCGATCCCAAGCGGGAAAAGAAGGTGAGCCTCTATCTATACTATAAGGGTTCCTTAGGTCTTTGTACAAGCCAATAGATGGAGTGCAGGTGGTCACGCTTCACTTACCTAGAAGAGCTTTGAAGCAAGACTTTTCACCAGCTTCCGCATTTCCTTTCATACAGAGTGGCTGCGTTTAGTTCACTGGTATGCTAAGGTTGCTCTGTCGCCTGGAGTCACTATACAGGAATGCAGTGATACCAACCCCATTCCTATCGAATCTATAACTGTCAGAATCATTATTAGTCCTTACAGGTATTTCGCTCTTTCCTTTTCATGCTCTCCCTTCTCCTCATCCTAGGTAAAATAGGAATCGGGGGCTCTGGGATTAGCAAGCAAAGGTAAAAAGCCGATTAAGAAAACTAGAAATTCCTTATGGAAAGTGTAAAGTCGGGATTTGGGGCTATTAGCTCAGTGGCCCATCTAGAAGTTGAGAGTGTGCTCGGGCTTGATCCCTAGGCCATTATACTCGATACAGGTACTTGCCTTAGTACTCGCTCCATTTCATTGCGCTCCTTTCATTTCATTCCACTCTATGGGGTGACTTAGTACCTGCTAAAGCATAACTACTATATCTTTATAAAGCCAGGGCGACGAAGTAGAAGGACTCTCTCCATCCAGAAGGTAGCTTTAGCTTGCTTCCAAGTCCAAGTTTGAGTTAGGCGGGGTACTCGGTAAAAAGGTGTTGGGTAGGGGGGTGGCCTTTCTTTAAGTATATCCCCTCAGGTCTGTCTTTGGGTCGGGAAGACCAAATTCCTAAAGCCTAATATTAAGAAAAGAAGAGAAGCGCGATCCGCTCTTAAATATAGAATCTTTTCATAAAGGGATTGGAGAATCCATAGTTTATGGTTCCCGGTTCATGAATCGGGGTAGCTCCGTTCCCAAATCGACTTGGAGACCTCCTATGAATCTAGAAAGCGAAGGGGCTCTAAGAGATCACAATCAATCTCTTCCAATATCATAGATCAAGAAAAGGGTTGAACTCAGGCGGATTTTCAGACTTTCAGTCTTTCCGTTCCCGACGTGAACTCCTCAGACAGGAAAGCCCTTAGAATAAGGTAAGCGACTTGCCTTACCTATATTATCATATTTTACCTAGGATGAGGATGCCTTGATGAAGGCTTGCGCTCGTTGGCTTCGTATGAAACTTCTTCCAACTATAGGATAGCACCAGACCGATAGGCAGACCCTTTGACATAGACTTAAAGGCAGGCCAGGGAAAGCTTTGAGAAATAGGCACATTCGCTCAGTCTGAAGTGCATGGGAGGAAGAGGCTATTAGAACTATTCCACTTTCTATAGGAAGGTAGCTCGGCCTAAAGATCCTTTCTAGCTTTCTTCGCCTTGGGGATTCCTTATATAAGTGAATTTCTTCTTCAAGAGATGAATCTCGGTCTTAGACTGCTACGGTTAGCTCTTGCCCCGAACCAGGACTGGCTATCTCGAAATAAATGTATTCACGCATCTCGAAAGAGTTAAAAGAAGTAGTTCATTACTGTCATCAAAACAGTACCTGTCAAAACGATACCATAAAGCGCCGAAAGGCGAGAAGGATTTAGGGCACCAGACCTGTACTCGAGAAATTCATAATGGACTTTTTTTGCCGATCCAAGAATGGACCCCTCGTGGCAGAACGCTCGAAAGAACGATCAGAACACACCCTCCATGCCCCTCCCGCAGTCTGATTGACCTATTTGCCCATCTAGTGAAGGACTATCTGAAACTCCTCCTTTTCTGTCATTGGGGAATCCCTCACAAGCCAATCAATCTTAGTCTTCCCTCCTTGTAAGAGGAACATGTACCTGGGCTCCCACAATGGTTGAGTGAGGATGTTACCTTGTTGGGTTCTTTATTCAAAGGCTTTTATCGCAGTTTAATGAGCTGTCGGTTTAGGTACGGCCCATCCAACCACCTTAGGCCTGTCCCCCTATAGGACCACTATACCACCCAGCGGCTTAGGTCTTATCGGTATGACAGAGATGAAATATCCATATCCGAATCAGGCGGATGGACCCCTTCACAAACAAGTGTGAAAGACATAAAGAGGGTTGACTTATCGCCCTAGCGACCAGTACGGGATCCCAGGACTCCAGCATCCTAAGAGCCGGGTCCTATCCCATCTAAAGACTTTCATGGAGGGGACCCAGGCACCGATGCATAGGCAGAATACAACTAGGGTTCCAACGACGAAAAAGGGGGAAGGCTAGAAGGATATTAAATATCCGGGTATGCATGTCGAGAGGAGTATAGAAGGAAATCCCACGGATGATAGCGTTCGAAGAATGAGCCTGGCCATTGAATTTGATTGGAGACAAGTCGTTTAGATAGGAAGTAGATTGTTTCCTCTAGTTGCTTTATCTCGAAGAAGGTTATAAGTCTAGGAGCTAAAGGCGTGGGACAACCGGTGCCGGATTGATTACCAATAACTAAACTGAAACGGGACTTGACAAGCAATATACATGCCGGCTCTACCTAATTTGACTAAGGAAGAGTGTTTCAAAGCACCAATAGAAGGCGCCCTAAGCGCACATACAACTAAAAAGAATGAATCGGGCAACTCAATACACAGAGTCGAGAACCACAAATGAAGAGGAAGTCTTTTAATACTCCCCGGGATTGGATCCTCTTGCCACGGACCTTCGAAAAGCATGGACTGTATCAAATTCTTATGTAATTAAATCCGATTTAGGTAAGGGTAAGATCTATGATCTAACTATTTCGCTACTTATCTAAGCTGGAATATTGAATATGGATCGACCAATAACGATTAGCCAGACTGATTTTACGAGAAGAGTAGGGCTCTGTCCTTTCTTTCCTTTCTTCGGAGCTTTCCCTACTACCGCTTGTTTACATCAAAACATGAGTGAAGTAGCGGAAGGGTCAAGGAGTGGAGTTTTCTCCCCTATTCAAGAGTCCTTTTGAAGCAGCTAAGATAGTGGATGTCTATTTGCCAGGCTGTCCACCTAACCCGGAAGCAGTTATAGAGGCTATAACAAAACTTCGTAAGAAGATATCTCGAGAAATCTACGAAGATAGAATTAGGTCTCAACGAGTGAACCGATGTTTTACTTCCAATCATAAGTTTCATATTGGGCGCAGTATGAATACTGGAAATTATGATAAAGGATTCCTTTATCAATCGGAATCTGCGTCAACGTCAGAAATACCTACTGAAACATTTTTTAAATACAAAAGTTCAGTCTCTTTTCCCGAATTGAGAAATTAGGCAGTATTCCATTGTCCAAAATAGCGCCTAGCATGCCAATCTTCATAAATTTCATCGTAAATGTGAAATACTTATACAAATAATACAAAAAAAGAGGGGAGAAATAAAAAAGATGCAGGGTCCTTTGTCTGCTTGGCTAGTCAAGCATCGACTAAGTCATAGATCGTTGGGCTTTGATTACCAAGGAACGGAGACTTTACAAATAAAGCCCCAGGATTGGCATTCCATTGCTGTTATTTTATATGTATATGGTTACAATTATCTACGCTCCCAATGCGCCTATGATGTAGCGCCCGGCGGGCTCTTAGCTAGTGTCTATCATATTACGAGAATAGAGTCTGGTGTAGATCAACCAGAAGAGGTATACTATAAAGTCTTTGTCTAAAGAAAGAATCCTAGGATTCCGTCCTGGGTTTGGAAAGGTGTGGATTTTCAAGAACGAGAATCCTATGATATGCTGGGAATCTCTTATGATAATCATCCACGCTTGAAACGTATCAACATGCCGGAAAGTTGGATAGGATGCCCCTTACGCAAGGATTATATTGCCCCCAATTTTTATGAAATACAAGATGCTCATTGAATGATAAGAAACGAATTTCCACTTATACAATTTCAGATATTCAAGGATTATACGTTCTGTTCTAGATTAACCAGAATAATAATAATGGGAGTCTCATTTGTATTTGGGAATTGTTGATAGGCTAACAAAAAAAAGACAATTAGGGACTGGATTTCCACTCATAAAGAAGGAAGGCCATTAAGGTCTTTGACAGGGTTGTATTTTTGGTGGGATGGTGTTCAAACTCCCGAAATGCAGTTTAGGCAACGGGCCCTCCCCTTTCTGACTGGACTGACTCAGGGAAGGGTCAATCTCCTCCGGAGCATGCTTCACAGCCATTTATTCGCCCTGACCAAATAGTAGAATCTCTCTCTCAGCAATTCTTTTCTCCGCTAATTACCCCTTTCCCAACCGGCCTGCCCGATCTATTTTGTAAGATCGGCTAATTCAAAGGGGTTAATCTAGTACAAAGTTGTCGGACGTTTGCTTTATCGAAAAAAGCTTTTTTAGGGGGTCTTTTCAACCATTACAGCTGGCGTCGACTGGCTTTGCGATACGGACGGACACCAAGAAAAACGCAGGCAGCGGAAATCAAAAAGAGAAGAGCAAAGATTCCCGACCTAGTTATTGACTCAACCACAAATCTGTTGAATGAAGGTAGCTTGCTTACTCTCAGCCACTAGTTAGACGAAAATCCCTTGACTTCGCTTATGTCCTTATGCAGTAAAGAAAGTGAGGCGGGCTAAGATTCCATTCGAAGTAAGGTAACAGGATTCGATGTTGCACCATCTTCAACTCTTATCGAGATCCGGAGTTTTTCGAGAGAAGGCCCCATTCTTCAATATCCTGATTGGGTCGACCAGGCCAGATCATGAGTGAATAGAAAATCGAAAATGTACATAGCTGTTCCAGCTGAAATACTTGGAATAATTCTACCACTTCTACTAGGAGTAGCCTTTTTAGTGCTAGCGGAACGTAAAGTAATGGCTTTTGCGCAACGTCGAAGGGGGCCTGATGTAGTGGGATCGTTTGGATTGTTCCAACCTCTAGCAGATGGTTTGAAATTGATTCTAAAAGAACCTATTTCACCAAGTAGTGCTAATTTCTCCCTTTTTAGAATGGCTCCAGTGACTACATTTATGTTAAGTCTGGTCGCTTGGGCCGTTGTACCTTTTGATTATGGTATGGTATTGTCAGATTCGAACATAGGGCTACTTTATTTATTTGCCATATCTTCGATAGGTGTTTATGGAATTATTATAGCGGGTTGGTCTAGTAATTAGGGGGCGGCCCTTCGGTCGCCTATGATACTAGGACCAATAGGTAAAAAATGGGTTTGTGCCGCAGGTGTTGAACGATATACTCTACACAGGTGTGGGCTTTTACAGGGCTAGGGCTCATAAACCCTTTCTTTCATTCATCAATAGGGCCCTGGTCGGTCGCTTTTCTGGGCCGAGATGGATAAGTGGAAGTCATAAAAAAAAGATCTTTCTCTTCGCACCTCAGATCAAGAGGAAGGGTTGCTTGTCAAGCTGGCCTATAATATAATTAAAAAAAAAGATATAATATATATAAAAGGATTCGCTGTTTTTTAACTGGCTTTTATTCTTTGTCAACGCTACTAAGGACCTATAGGTTTGCCTTACTTGACTTATGAAAGATAATGAGAATGGGTTATTCAAACAAAAAGGAAAAGGCCCTACTTAGTTTCGCAAGCCTTTGTCATTGTCAGTCAACTAAGTAAGGCCTGAGGCCCCCTTCGAATCCGTAAATCTGAAGAGCATGCCGCAATAAAAGGATGGTCCCCTACGCATTTTTTCCGGAAGGGAAAAAAAGTACCCCCCATCATAGTAAACCTCTCCTTGTGATCGGGATGAGATAGATGCCTCCCAGCCGGGGGGCGGATCAAATCGGAGTTTCCTTAGGTAGCCACCGACCTACAATTATCCTTAAACTTCCGTGCTTGGTTACGAAGAAGCGAACAAAGGTACGCTCGGTTGCTGTCTTGTTCTCTGTCGCGAACTGGGATTGCTCGCCAGCTAGGTCAGATTGAAGCAAGATTAAAAGAGAATATATTACCCTAATTCGGGGACAAGGGGCGGAACGACTTCTCGATCTACTTACTGCAGCCCAGGAATGAATAAAAACGTCGTCTAGGCGTTCCCTCTTGCTCCGATCTCCCCTACGTCTAGGACGTTGTCTGGGCCAAGAGCCATAGTTAGTTGCTGTTTCCATTTGGTTGTTTCTTTCTCATTGTTGATACCGGCAAGACCCAGCCAGATGATGTCTGCTGGTTGGTAGTGAGAGGACTCTTAGTACCTGCATACCCAAAAGGGGGCGCGCTGGTTAAAAAACAATCATTTTTTTTTGTTTCTTGCTTTCCCTTAGCAGCGGGAAAGGGGTCTATCTATCTGCCTAGCTTTGGTAGATTTCCTCCAACGCAATCCACAGAAATTCCACGAATCCCTTGGTGGAATAAGTCCGACGACTCAGCAGCAGTGCGGAATTTAGTTTCTCGTCTGGTGGATCTAATCTATAGTTAGGGGACAATACATACCAAAAGGTTCGAATAAGGAACGCGCATAAGAGTATATAACCAACCCACCCTTCTGCATAACCTATTCACATTAGTGAAGCGGCTGGATGCATAAGGGAAGTGCACCTTTGTGAGACCTTAGTCGAGATGCATAGGGGAGTCAACCTACGAGCACGGAAGAGCGTGGTACCGCTGCCCCTCTCTAAGTAAAGGTAAGATTCTTAGCCCTGTTGATGACTCCATCTAAAATACAATAGGGACTTTCCTTTTCGCTCCTCTCCTTGGTTGTCGAGCTGCTTCGCGCCTACCGGACTGTCTTTTTTCGGAAGTGGATTCCCTTGCTGGGCTACTTGACTACGCTATTCTTGTGACAACATCAGGCACATTAGGAAGAGTTCTAGCCTTGAGACGGTTCAAGTACTGGAATGGGAGTTCCTGGTATGACGCCCTAAAGTGAAAGTAAAGAAGAAAATGACCCTCGGAGTCAATCGCTTCCTTAAGCCCGGAAAATCAAAATAAGAGTAGAGGCCCTATTCCTACTGACGCGCTTACTATAGGAGCGGCAAGTGCCTTTACTCAACTAATGAAAGAAAAGCTATTCTTTTTTCCGGAGTGAACGGTCGATTCAAAAAGGAGTTGCATGCATACAACTATATATTGATGCCCTCCGGGACTCCGCTTTCGGGGGCGGGGGACGCATTGTGAGTGTCATCTAGTGAAGTAGTCTATTTTACCTTTATGGCATTGCAGGATTGGCTTTACAGGGGTTCACTCCAAGACTCATGGGTACTACTACTCCTTATTCGATAGAGGGCATTAGGGCCTTTGTTCATAGTCATTTCTTAGTGTAATTACTTACGAGATTCATTAAGAGAAATGAAGAGAAGAGTGCTTAGGAAGGGGTTAGAAAGGAAGATATTAGGACAGCCTTAATGAAAAGGGGAGAGGCTTAACCCAGGATGGCTAGGACCTGTCACTGCAACAGAACTCCCAGAGGCACTCCAAAAGGCTTATGGGGTTTACGACTTAGAAGTAGAAGCACTAGGAACAGCTATTGGATAATCTTACCCATTTTATGAAAGCTGTAACATAATTCTCAATAAAACTCTCATCGAAAAGGAATGAAATTGGCTTGCCTTTCTTATCTGAAAAGACAGAAAGGATATTAAGATGAATCATAAGCAAAGCAAGATGAGTGATTCTGGAAGAATGCGATGCAGCAAGAAAGGAAGCAAGATCTCTTGGGGTACTATTCACGCTAATCACCTATTCTCAGAACTGGCAGATCCGATGTTCTACCTTTATAATATCAAGTACTAGAACTAGCTTTCCTCATCAATGCTTTAGGTAACAGATAGGCTAACAGATAAGGAAGAAGATTGAGTGGGTCAGTCGAGTTGGTGACTCTAGTTCCTCTCCCTTAATTCACTCCTCTGTGAGAGAAGTTTAGTTGGCGCCTTTCCGCTGTTAATTCCTTACTTTACTGTCTCACGATCAATAGGAACTGAACCAATCTAATAAAATAAAAAGAAGTAGAGACTGAACTGCTTGCTGGCACCCGTTTTCCAAGCTCTTGGTTTTAGGGCAGATAGATGGTCAACAACTTAGCTATTAATTTGAATATGGGACACCAATAGCTCAATTACATCGACCCTCGGATGATTGCTTCTATCGACTGTCCTTCTCTTTGTTGACCGGGGGGAAGCCTCTCAATGTGCAAGCTTACTTTTCTCAGCGAGTGCTACTCTTTCTTTTGGCCTTATCTTGTAAAGAAAGGAAGGCTCATGAATGATCAATCCCTGGGGGAAGACTATGATTCTCTTTCTGTCGATCTGGTAACCTATTTTCCCTCGGTCTCGTCCCTCTCCGCTATTGACTGCTTGACTTCTTTTACCTCGTTTCGTAAACTCCACTCGCTCTCTCACTTCATTCAATATAATGTTTTCGGTCGGTTCTCGTTCCTTCTCTGATTCAGTCTGTATTTTCCTCTTCAGCCATGTACAATAAATGGGGTTCTCGCCTCGACGACCCCGGGAAATCGGGTAGCCCACCAATCTGCCTAAGGAGAGAAAACCATAATTCGACAAAATGACAAGCTTTCGCTGCTATGTCCGACAGCTGAATGATCATCAGAAAGTCCTATTAATAAGGCAAACAAATGAGGGTGACCACCTTTTACATCTATGTGTTTAGGCCTTCCAATTCTTGAACCTGCTGACTCCGTAAAAGAAATAGCTTGGCTCACTTTTACAGCCATGTGCCGACGCCATTTGTTCACCTGCCAATTCGAATTATGGTGATGAGCTCCAACTGCTTACGCTTATTTTGACTCTATATATGTGGGCACCTGAACTTAGAATGAATTCCATATGCCCTGTTCCCTTATCTATTTCTTAATAACCTGCTTCTTTTCCTGGCCAAGGCTTTCATCCGCTTAGCGTGCCTTTCGGGTATGAGATTCACTCCAACATATGCCCTTTGTTCAACCATAATGCCCTTTCTTTCGACGACCTGGCTCGCTTTATTTCGTTATACTACACTCGATTGTGTTTCATTTCAAGAGGCGGCTCCCTATTCAGGAACTACTGAGTCTGAGTATAATAGGGTCCGAAGGAGATTTCCCGTCCGGTAGAGGACTTTTCCGAGGAGCATCAGGTTGCATGTGTATGTAGAGCTGATAGGGAAGGAAGCCCGAGTTCAAGCGTTGACGAAGAAATTGAGAGAGAGCGTTAGGGGCAAACTCAACTGATTCAACTCAAGCAATCACAGCTTCCTTTTACGGGTTGTCAACTTAGCCGCTTCTGCGGGCCTCTTGCACTCTGGGAGTTGCAGGCCATTCTGAAGAGCATCATTGAAGATTTTTCGTACTTTCTCCTTCCTCTCTTCAAGAGTTTCTCTTGGGCGCTTAGGTTCATCCTCACCTTCGTCGAAGACTGGCTTCTTAGTCTTAGCCGGGGGCATTTTCAACAGCTGCTGACGCCATAGGCTTCTTGCCTTTGAAAAAATTCTTGCTTGAAACCGGTTTTGTACCTAGACTCCATTCCTAGCTGAAAGAACCTATTCGAGAACATCCTCATCTGGGTCCAATATCCGATTGGAGGAGAGAGTGGTACCGTACTAGCTTGAAAGCGGCTTTCCTATCCTTATGGAAATGCTGATTAAAATATGGTAACTCGGAATCACCAACCTAATATTCAAACTGAAGGACAGAATTTAAAAGAGGATTTTGCTCGCTCCGCAGTAACGAACTGATCAAGATGTGGTGTCCAGTCCACATTGGTACGGGATTTGCGATGCCATCTGTATGGTCTTGTGCTCTTTCCTCACATTGGGAGTGCTGCCCTGGAACGGCAAACCTCTAGATCTATCTCAGCACGTTGCTCACATTGCCTTGTCAAGGAAGCCGAGAGCGATGTCGAATGATAGAAGCGAGGGCTAAAGGTAGGTGTAGTAAGGGAGAAGCAAAACCGGGCATCATAGTAGCACTTCTTCCTGTAGATCATGTCAAATTCCCTCGTTAAACTTCTTGTATATCCGCCCATCAGCTTTAAATGCTGATCGGGATACTGATATTGAGGCTGTGTCAGCTAAGCTCCTAGGGAATAACCAGGTCATCCGTCGGATTGATATACTTCCCAACCCATCGGATCTTTCCACCTCTTTGACTGACTTTCAAAATATGTCCGAAGGTTTTTCTTTCACACAGAAAGCCAAGTTCTCTCAACAGCAAGCGCGACCAACCAAACCAGCAACAAACAATGTTTGAGTTCGTGCTTCGTTATCCGAAGGGGAAACTCCCGGCCGTGCCTTAAGCTTCGCACTTTTTCGGTTCCTTGTTAGCAGGTCGATGTTCGATTAAATACCGTCGAATGGAATGCTATGATCCTACCTTCCTGTTTGAGTTGTTATTCGAGCCGGCATCTCCCGAGGTTTGTTTTCTTCATCAAGGAAAGTCGTCGTTGAGTGCACCGGCGTGCAAGCGGGCGCCTTACCCCTAGACCATAGAGAATAGAGCCTACAGTGCTGCTCCGGACTCAGTCGGCCTGACTCCGTTCGGTTCGCTTAGCTCTGAGCTTATAGCGGTTCCGTTGCTTTCTTTCTACTCTAGTGCGCTGAGAAGAGCAGCTGACCCATGTGTCCGGTGCCCATTGCAAGCAACCGAACCATCCATCGACGAAAGCTTACAGGATTAACATTTAGTTAGAAATTCCATTTTTCGATAAGTAATGAATTAGCTTGTCCTGCCATTTTAGTAGTCAACAAAAGTACTAGTCTTAACTACTTATGAGACTCATATTCCGCAAGTCCACTCTACTACTTTGCAGTCTTACTGGATACGTATGCCCCCCTTCACTTCAGATAATCCAACCGAGATGTGATTGCGATGATGCTACCAGAAGGAGGTGATGTCTTCGCGCTACGATCGAAAGATCAAGAAGAAAGTAAGAAAATAATGACTTGAAGAGGAATGTAATAACTTCTTTAGTATAAAGAAGGAAGAATGTTAACGAGAAGCATACTTTTTAGTAGTTTCAGTGTATCCGGACTAAGCCCTCGGCCTTTGAGAGGAATAATATATGAAATAGAAAACTATATAGGGAACCCCAGTTCCAGTATTGGAGGAAGCACATGGCATGGAAAGCATGGTAAGTAGGACAGCCAATCTTTAAGAAAGTTATCTAACCGGTTAGTCGACCTAAGCTAAGCACTCTTCTTCCTTAGATTGGATTGCCTTCCCTGCGTATGAACTTGACTCGTTTACGTTTTCATTCGTTAATGTGAGACTTTTGAAAGACCTTTCAAAAGCTTCTTAGTTACCCGGGACTGGGAGTGGAGGTTGAGCAGTTTCCCTGATGAAGAAGAAAAGAAAAGAACTCTCCTTCTCTAAACAAGCTTGCCTGTGGGCGTCGAGTAAGAGCATCTGGGAATTGATCTTTTACGACAGCCCGGAGTTGGTCTCGTGGCTAGGTCTTTAACCGAACCGGTTCGGAATAGAAAGTCTCAGTCAATGAAGTGGAGTGGGCTGAAACAGAAAGTTGGGTATTGTATTGAGATGCTCGCTTGGCCGGAATCCCCTATAGTGCTTTTCGGGCGAAGTGACGGATGAAATTCCTTTTTGAGTGACTACCCTCAGTCTTTCAGAGCCTCGGGATAAGCTGTTCTTGTTTCATAAGCAAATGTGGCAACCTGGTGGTATAGTGAGCTCTCTCTCTGGATTAAGCTAAGCTTCGGTCATTGATAGAGAGGAATCACCTAGCCTAGCATTAGACTCGACTAGCTAGCCTTCCTTGGGCGGATTGCTTTGAATAGCGTAGTTTGCTTCGCTCCGGGGACTGCCTTATCTACACTATGAGCAAATGTTAGATGATATTCTATAAGGAATACAATGTTTGAAAAGCAAGGATAGATAGAGTGGAAAGAAAGCCCTTTGTAGTGCTATAAAGAATCTCTTCAACCAAGCGTAGGCTTCTAATAGCTTCACTTCTTATTGCTTCACTTCGCTCCGCTTCGTTCGTACCTTCCAAGCCCACTAGAAATAGAGTAAAAATGCCTTCTTGTTACTATCTGTTCAAAGTCTATTCTCAATCGGCGAAGTCTCGCTGCATTGAAAGCGGTAGACTGGTGCTTCTATCCAGTGAAGCACGAGAGCCTGCCTTCTCAGGTATTCACTATAAGGCTAAATTCCAGAGTAAGCCCTCTAGGATAGGCAAATATGGAGGCCGTTAAGGTTTGGCAGCTCAATCCGAATGGAATGCCAATTCTGCCTAAAAATATCTTCAGGTGATCAAGAGGGCTCCCTTATTCAGTATATGAGATTAGGATGAAAGGTCTTATCTAAACGCTTCTTTTCTTTTCTCTGGCTTGCTCTTTCCAATCCAATTTTAGCGGGCGATCTCAGGTAGGATTGGAACCTACGCTATGACCGCTCACTTACATAAAGTGCACAGCCGATCGCTCTACCACTGAGCTATCCCGACCAGTCCCAATGTAGCATCCTCATTTTTTTAGAAAATGGGGTCTATGTCAATTAAAAGAAGGAAAGGGGATCAGAAACATAGGCGAAGGAACGAAGCTATTAGAAAAATGAAAGAAAGTAAACCTATTCCTGCAACTGCGGTCAGTCTCGCTACCTCTTTAGTTTAGTTGCCGCCGTCCAGCTTACGGACAAAACATGAGCACCTACTCACTCGTTATCCGAGCTCGTTATTGTATGATTTTTGGTCCAACACAACACTAGAATCTCAATTTGATGATGAAAAATATGGTCCGAATCTTTAAAAGTGCTTTAAGTCTCTCAGCCTTCTTTCTAGGGAATTTTTTTCTAGGATCAAAAGGAGGCGCTATAATGACCACTGGTATCAATCTGGTTCTTTTTGGCATTTTTCTTTTTGCCTTTAGCCTTCTGTTTCGTCTTTCTTTGTCTTCTTTAAATAGAAGATATGGCAAACAATTAGTCAATTTTTTTCATATATGCCTTCTTTGCTTCACCCTATTGTTTTGCTATTGTTTCCGTATCTATGTAACACGGCATATAGGTTTTTTTGTCTTTTCTGCGGTTTTTTGGTCGATTCTTTTTGTTGGCAACCCGGGCGACGCCTCTTCTGGGTGGTTTACATACACTTCCGATTTTGATTTGGAGGATTCGGCCAGTTCCGGGCGTAGTAGAAGTACCTCATCGGTCAATCAACCGATTCCGGGGGAACAAGCTATGCCTCCCGCTCTTCCTGTTATGCAGGAAGCTGCTAATCAAGATCTGCCCGACGTCCCCTACCCCCACGATGAAATTATAGGGGGGGACTCGATTGAGCGGATACAGCGGCGACTCTTGTCGCAATCCCACAATCCGTCGGCCATGGATATCCGTCTGGCCGAGATTCAAGCCGAAGATCTCTTCCAGGTCAAGGCCGAAATCATCAACCGGATGGCCATCCTTCATCCGGAGGGGGATTGGGAGAATCGGGGCGCAAGGGCGCTGGAAAACTCCCGAACTCGCACGGGAGAAGAATCCCTAGAAAGGCTATATCGTCTCCTTGACGATATAGTTCAAAATGGGGTTCACTCCGAAAGTTATAGAAATTTGAAGACCAAAGTCTTTTTGCGAGACCAGAATTTGGATGCCCAATCGCAAGCATAGGTGAGCGCTCGATCTGGTTTAGTATCAAGGTGATTCTCTTTCTCTTTCTATATATATGGGTTCGTGCAGCATTTCCACGATATCGTTATTCCTAATTTATTTTATTAAATATTAAAAAAAACTTTGTTTTTTTCGTCTACTTTCAGGAAATGTTTTTGGTGTTAAATGGACCGGTAGTTAGTAAAATAACGGTATGACCGGGGAGTTGGGAGAGGCTAGGGCCCAACTCAACTTTAGGATGGGTGTTGTTCCAGTTATGTTCGTTTTGGGAGGAAGGAGGATTACATTTACCTTGTTTTTTCTTTGTGCTTCTTTCCCTCCAGCTATTGGCCAATCAGTGAGAGTTGACTTTGCTGTTGGTCCAGGCTATCCTAATGTATTTCTAAGATAAGCCTTTGCAGCCTATGTAAAATACAGTATTTCCCCTCCTTTTCCCTTAAAGTGTAAGTCCACTTCGATGGAGGAGTAGGGAGGGCTATTCTATTCTTTCGCAAACCGCGGATACTACCACTCACACCGCGGACTCTTGCAGAGGATAGGCTTACTCGTTCAAAAAAGATTCATGGGGGATCGAGATCGCCCCCGTGTGGTTCATCCTAAGTAGCTAACCTAATATGCGCTTTTTTCTCTTGGAATCGTACCATCCATGGCGAGTGGTATCGTAGTTTAAGAGAAAGGCTGCTTCGGTCAAACCCACCATTCAGAATAGGAGACTTCCTCGTCCAAGCAAGTTGGGATCATCACAATTCATTCTAAGAAGATGCTATTGACTGACCTCTTTCCCTTTAGAGAGGGAGGCCCTTATTTGAATTTCAAAATAAAATGTCGATGGCAGTTAGTCCGATATTGAAGGAGGGCTAAACTTGAGCCTTTTTATCCCGCTCCCAGTAGTCTGTCTTAAGTTAACGAAGGCTAGAATTGGGATATTCAATTTAGAAAGAAAGAAAAATGCAATAAGTCAGCAAGCGGCAAGAAGGCAAAGACACTTTTTCGATTCTATTCTATATACCTCTGCATATAGATTGGATTGTCGAAGGCGAAAGCATTATTGGTCCCTTCCCATTCTTTAAGGAAATAGATCGACAAAGGCTTGGAGAAGTTCGATTGAAAAATAAATAGACGTAGATAAGGCATTCGAAGAAGATTGAATCTGTTGGAGGTCTAGTTAGGCCAGGGAAGGGCCATGGCATTAGGATTAGGAAAGGTAAAAGGTTATTACAATATTTCAAGACAGTTCGATATGAAGAATGGCTTTTTGGTTCAAAACAAAAAAATGCATAAAAGGAGAAAAAAGACAGCGTAGACGATAGATTTTTCGGAGAAAGAGTAGGAACGGAAACGGAGACACTCGAATCAGACGCAGTGGCAATCTATTAATTCAATTCGGAAGAGACCCCACACACGAGAGCGAGATTGCGCTCAGGTGCGCCTACAGTCTTATAGATGATGGACGAGGGACAGGCAGAACTAGAAGTACCCCCTAGAAGGGCGAAGTAACCAGGTTTTGGATAAATCCTGCCTGCCCGTTTTGAAGAAAGCTTCTTCTATGTAACAAAGTCGCTTGTGGCCACCAGTCTTGACCACAAATCTAGCCCGAACTGAGGACCTTGGAGCCCGAGCGGGATGGTCCCGTCTTCGTTATTGACTTCATGAAAAAAAGTGTACACCCTTACCAAGGCCAAGGATGAAATGCCAGATTGAACTGATACTGTTGGCCAATCAAGGCAATCATCAGCCTACGAGGTCTAGGGAATGAAAGTCTTATAGAGGAGACTGGCTTCGTAAGTAAAGTAAATTAATTTGAGATAGATAGCTCGGAGAAGCTGGAGAGGTGCTTTAGCAACTCGACTGAAAGGAGAGGTTTAAATAGCTCGACTGAAAGGAGAGGTTTAAATAGCTCGACTGAAAGGAGAGGGAGCTCTTTCTTGATGGCAACAAACCGGTGTACCTACTCGCTTGCTAATGGACTATAGCCGGAACGAAGGGACTGTTTCCAATTAAACAAAGAAGAATGCCCACCCCTCTCTGTTTGATAACAGTTTCCCCCTAGTTTGCTTGAAACAGATAAGCTTGCCCGTGCTCGCATTTTGAAAGACCTCTTGTAATCGAATGAATCCCCCTGCTAGTATTCTTTCTTTTCCCTTCACTACCGTAACTTACTCGCACCCCGAAAGAAAGGAAGCTTTTAGCGCTCGATTGACGCGCGGGCTACTGATTAGATTAAAGCTCGTAAACTCGCTCTCTGTCTTGATCAGATGCTGACTAAGCAATAGAAACTGGAACTGTTGCTACTAGGTCAACTGAGTCAATCCATTCAGTCAACTAAAGAAAATGCAATTGCTCCAGTTCCCTCCTGGTCAATTCGTTGATCGCTAAATCTCTATAATTACCAGCTCTCGTCTCTGCTGACGAAGCTTTTATCTCTGTCTCTGCTATCCTCGCACCTGCTGATCAAATCGGATCGACTGACACAGGAGATGATGGGTGGAGACTACCTCAACAACAGGATCTGCAACTGCCTCTGCTTCCATTTATGATGAAACTGCGGTCGACTAGTTCTGGATCTAGATACTTCTTCAACCGGTACCCAGATGCTTGCTACTTACCGACCTAGCTTACCCCGCTTCTTATGATGGGGTTTCAACGGCCTATGCCTCTACAGGTGCTATCTAGGCTTCTATGGGAGCCGATCCAGGAAGCGGGAAGGCGTTCTACTACCGGAAAGAGGAGTTTACCACCGCCTTACGAAAACAAAAAATGAAACTTCTGAAAAAGCATGTGATCCTTGAACATGCGGGTCCCAAGCATTTATAACAACATTCCTGTACTGTAATCCGGGTGTAAGGACCAGGCTATATCATATCGAAAAGGTTTATTGAATCGACGAGAAACTATATCCATACTAAAAAAAAAAGATTGTGGGAGTGGCTAAACCGTGGAAACTACGAATATCAGAGATAGACTTAGATTCTGGCCACTCTTCAATGGCCCTAACCCTTTAAGGGTCGGCTGCAATACCTTGCGCAGAAACAATGAAGCCTAAGAAAAGCACTTGAGATTGCATAAAGTTACTGGGACAATCCAAAGGGCATGTAACCATTCATACAATCCATATCTTGGGCCTTCAAGGCGGGTTTACATTCATCTCCTGGCCTAATACGAATTTGATGGTAACCGCCGCGCAGCGCAAGTCTATCTTGGAAAACCAACTAGAACCAGCCAACAAATCTAACATATCCTCAAGCCCATTTATATATAATGGTAAACCTAGACTTTACGGTGAATTTTTTGATGGATATACTATCTACACACATCCCCCAAGATCCATCCTTCTTAGGTGTCAATAGGGCAGATACAGCACAAGGACTAAGACTATGTCGAACAAAACCTTTCGCTTCCACTTGCCTATTTCACTCAATTAATTGCCTTAGAGTTCATCCTATAGTGTGTGTGGTTAGGCAATTGAGATCCAGGAACTCAATAAATAGCATGCTGGATATCCCTCCTGGGTGGTAATTCACTAAGAAGCTCTTCAGGCATGACATCAAGGAACTACTCTAACAATTGACGTACCTCGGGAGGGAAATCAGACTTAGACTCAGTGGAATCTTGAAGAGTCTCCCTAGCTACTAGAACTAGAGGAACGCCTCCCATTGACTGAGCAACAAAAGCGACCGCTTCTCCACGCTGTTCGACAACACGATCAGATCCGCGTAGCTGCTCTTCTTGAGACAACCATGTTGTAGGCATGATCTACACTCGGTAAGGGATCCATATTAAGGATGTTTGTCCGAACCGTGCTATAAATCGACCCGTCCAATCCCATAAGAAACTGCATCAGTTTCCTGTTTTCATTCACTCGCTCAGTCTCAGCCCTGTGAGCGCACGTGCATCAAGATTTTGATTAAATTTGTGCCAGATCTTCCCAAAGTTTCTGCAACTTTGCACAATCAAGTTCGACACTCATCGTCCCCTGGGTACAACCTAAAAGTTCCTTTGTCAACTGTTGCACACGAACCCCGTTTGTAACAGAGAAACGTTTCTTGAGACTATCCCAGAGTTCCTTCGAAATCTCCCGATCCGCAATAGTCGAGCGGATGGAAGGATCAATCGTGTTGTAAATCCATGAGACAATCATGGAGTTTACGGTCAGCCCATCCTCTTCCTCTTTCTTACTCAACGGAGAAGCAAGTCCTACTTTCCCGGGGGAAAGGTAAATGCATTCTTTTTGAATGAATACCCGCTAGCTGTAGCAAAGGAAGAAGGCATATAGACTCTGCCTGATCTGATCACAAACATGTACTGATTGAGTTCCATTTCATTGTTCCAAAAGAGTCTTCATGTTCGTATAGTATGTAGAGAGATCCGGATTTCCTTGGCGCAGATAAGCTATTTCTTGTTCCAGCTGATACACTCTCGAAGATCAGTTGCAACTTCATTTCAAGCTTCGTGACCTCGGTCCTCTCAAGTACTTCCTTGGGCTTGAAATTGCTCGGTCTACAGAGGGTCTTTCAGTTTGTCAACGCAAATATGCTCTGGATCTTCTTGATGAGACAGGTTTGTTGGATCGGACTTTATTTGCCTATCCCTTAGCTTATTCTTTGGTTTATGTCTATGAATGCTTTCCCTAGCCCGACAGCAGCTCCCGCGGAAACTATTCTTGCTGCTGAGTAAATTCCTCAAGTAAGTACGATACAATCTCTGTAAGCGCTTAGCCTAAACCGAAGCGGAGAATCTTGCTTTCTTTTATCACCTCTCATACCTTAGACCTCAGAGATAAGCTTCTGGACAAAGATGAGAATCTTGTTTGCGTCTCCAAAGCCTCGTGGTAACTTTACTTCGATGGATCGGTGCAAGTTGATGGCTCCGGAGCAGGGGTCCCGGAGTCTCTCCGCCCAAGTCCAGCGACGCTCGTACCGCCTTAGTTTTCCTTGAACAAATAACCTGGCCGAATATGAGACTTTGCTCATAGCAATGGAACTAGCTATCGCGTTCCGTATATGTAGTGACGTCTTCAAAGGCGACTCAGAGTTGGTGATAAAATTACTGTAGATTAAGAGGCAACAGAGGCCAATCTTGCTGCATACAAAAAGAAAGAACTCAAGCAAGCTGGAAGGGTTAAGGATATGAACTTTGTTTATGTACCGCGAGGTCAAAATGAAAAAGCCAATGCTATAGCACATGAAGACGGAGATGTTCCTTCTCAAAATGGAATCGTATAAACGAGATTTGGATTCTTTCGTACTACGGCTGATCTTTCTCTTATAAGGATGGAGCGCTTTTTGGTCGATGAACATTCCATTTTGCCTTTGACTATAACAAAAAGAGTCTCGGCGGAGAGGGCGGAAAAAAAGACTGATATTAGATTTTAAAAAATCAATTGTAGGGGACCCCTTTACTCACTAGGGACAAGCCCGAAGAGCTCTAAGTAAGGGAAGGAGTATATAAAAAAAGAGTTTGAGTTGATAAGGTCCTAAGCAAAGGGAATTCCCACGGGACAGGCTGTAAGCGAATTAGGATATGAAAGCTTATCGAATAGAAAGAAGGTAATTTCTCTCCATATATGAAACTAATATCTGAGGCTACAGGAAAAGAAAGGGGAGGCCCACTCTTTCCAGCAGGAGTGAGTGGGAGGTGAGGCCCTTGAACTTGAATTCCATTTCCAGCCTCTCTTGGAAGTCGAACTTCTGTCCACCTCTTCTCTTATAAAGCTAAAAGGGGAGAATGATTCTTTTTTCTAAATTCTTTAATTCAAAATTCAAATAGATCTTTCACTTTTTCTTTAATAAAGATAGCTACGGCTTACAAAAGAAAGGCTTTTTTATATCCTTTTCCCAGGCAAGAACCTAGGAAATGGTTTTCACAGGGCTTCTTGCTACAGTGAAATTGCCGTAGACAGCCTATTAAGGGAATGCTACCTTTAGCTCCTAGAAAGGAGGAAAGACAGGATGAGCGTTGACCCGGCAGTTTCAACTTCTTATTTTACAGTTGACCTCAGACCTATTCCCGATTGCAGAAGCAGAAAGAGCAAGTCAGAGAAACCGAGGATGAAAGGGACAAATCCGTTTCAGAAGAAGATGAAGATGGACCAGCGATTGCAGAAACCCGCTTCTCTAACTCATCCAAGCGAGCGGTTACCCCACCAAGGGAACTCCGCTGTTCCGTTCTGTACAAATTGTTGTGTTCATCATCCGTGCCAAGGATGCGAACAAGTCCCTCTATAACCGATTTCATGCGACCAACCCGATTTGTGAGGGTATGGCCTCCCGTCATGGTTGAAACTATTCAAGGAACACAAGAGTACTGCAACAAAAGCAAAGAGACTAGACCACTAATTGACAGTATAAAGAAAGGTATTTTAGAATATGGGGTCTTCAGTAATTCAACTGTAACAAGGCCTAACCCTTGCAGCTTTGCTTTGTGTTTGACTTATTCTTGCTAAGAAATGAGATGTCAAGGAAAGGAGTAAGGGATGCCCGTTATAGAAGCCTAGGTCAGTGAATAATTACTTCTTTCATACCGGTAAGTGAAAGTAAGAATGCTATAGCAGCTGATTCTATCACACCGGAACCTCTCCAAGTCAAAGTGTTTTCAAGTCTTCTACAATCTACTTGGTATTTAACAGTCTTATAGTTCTGTTCGAAAGAATTCCCTTTCTAAAATAGCAATGCCACTCATAACATAAGCTTTACTTAAAGCACAACCTTTTTATAGGCTTGACTTTTCTTTTAAGGACTGGGTCGCCTTTAGAGATTAGAGAGAGGTGGCGAATTATGTCCTGTGGGTGGAGTCCTGTACGAGTTGCTTGAAATAAAGGACTTGTCGGGAGAGGAAGATTGCAACGTTACCTTACACACTTCAGTCATCAAATCCTTCCTGTAAGTACGTAGGGCTAAAGCAAATCAATACATAAAAATGAATGAACCTTCGAGTCGAGAAGACCGAAGCAGAAGGGTCTTTTCTCACAGCCCGGAAAGCTCGTCCCTTGCAACAACCAAAAAGCAGTACCTTCCAAAAATTGTAGGTTTTGGAATGCTGGAGGAATGGAAAGCTAGGCCTAAAGGGCCAGCATCAGACATAGGGACTACGGGATAGGGATATACGTAATAGCCGAACTAAGAGATACAAAAAACTAGTAAAGAAAAGGCCCCTTTCCACTACTAAGAAACTTGGCAATAGGCATAGACCTAAAGCCTTCGCTTTTTCGGAAGAGCGGGATAGAGGGAAAGAGAAGGTCGGGCATGCATCTGGGTAGGTTCATTCCATAGATCTGACATTAAGAATGATTTACTTAGTTTCTAATTAAAGTTTGAGATAGGGGTCCATCGACCTTCACCCTAGTTTAGTGCTTTTTGGGGAAGGTAGGGGGGTGTTTTATAGGGCGGACACTAACTGCTTTCTTCCATCAAGAAAGCCAGGAAGCCTTCTCTATACGAGATGGAATGGAATAGGGACCGGAAAGAGGGAAGCTCAACAAGCAATCAAGAAGCACGCACTCGAACTTGAGCATTCAGCGCCCTCAAAGTAACCATGCATTCACCTTCAACTGGATGCTCTTCATAATCATCATCCTCAACCAAAGCAGGCATTCCAGCATACTCATCCTCATTATCACTCACATAGGTACCATCATCAAGCAAAGTCATAGTTCGGGAATTGGCGACTTACCCATTCAGTGACTTTCGCACTGGACGTTCCCAAAATGGGTACTATCGGGTCGGGTGAATTCAATAATAGACGCCTGTTGGCATTCCTTCTCCTTTCAGCGCTTATCCGAAAGAGAAGAGAATCCAGTACTTCTTGGTTGTGAATATCTGAACTGGTTGTTCGCTGTTCAAGAATTCTTGTTTAGGCAGTTCATACCATCCATACATAGTGTTTTGATCCACGATTTCAATTCTTCCGTGTTTCAGCAGTAACATATTGTTCCATGGAGCTAAGGTCCAAAATATGGAAGAAAGAAGCGTCTTCGCAGAGCCTGTTTACTTACTCGGATTCTTCCCCGGCATTTGTCAATGCGGTTTTCTTAGTTTCCCCTCGTTTTGGCTCACTCCCGCTCGGGAACTTTCTTTATTATATTATGATTATGATACACATCGACCAAAAAGCCTTTCCTTCATGTTATCCGAATCCGGCTGTTATGCATCATGAGTTAGGAGGGCTGTCTTCCTGGTCGCATTTCAGTCTTTTTAATCGACATAGTCAGAAGCAATGGATGTTGCAAAGGCACAAGCGAAGCACGTTAGTCAGCGGAAGAAGTTACTCTCAATTCGATCTAGCAAAAAATGCTTTACCGATAAAGTCAAGCGAGAAACAGTAGAAAATTCCACAACATCCACATAATGAAAGCAGATCTACGCTTCGAGCTGCAACCAGAACAAGCAGCCTCATACGCTTCAAAGAAGTAAGAAGCTACATTAGCAGACCGACCAGAATCCCTTAAAAAGAGAACCCAAGGCTTCGAAGAAGCAGAGCATCGTTCATGTCAACTTAGCTGCTGGAAGCTTGTTTCAAAGGCGTTCTTGCGGTTATAAAACAGGCATATTAAACGAAAGGTCTTACGGAGTCTTGTCCGTGGGTCCTTCAAAGACCTTTTTCTTCCACCGGCATCTACATCTAGGATTAGGAAGTCTAACTGAAATGCCTTAGCAGAGCAATAGATTGATGTTCAACGCAATGACTAGTGCATGAGGAATGATTGAACTTCTGCTTCCGCAATGAGACACTAAAGCTCAACAAGAAAAATCTTTTGTTAACACCCGGAGTGAATGAGTGCAGCAAACTCTCTAATCTTCCCCCTGGATCTGCCTGACTTAAGCCCCTTATTCGCTGCTACCCAGAAGGGAGTCCTCTTTTCTTGATTCCTCCCGCTAATAGAATTATGTATGCTTTTTCTTTTCTTTGCTGATTTCTCTCAATTCAATTTGCCATGTTGCACTAAGTTACTTACGGATGTATGCATGCGGTCCGGGAACACTTTGGGGTGAACACCCATCCAAACAAGTAGAGTCAATAGTTCAGCATTTAGGCCGTAAGATTTAGCAACAATATAATCTTTAACCCAACAAGTGCTCTCCGAACCAAGCTAGATAGTCTCCTATCACTAGGCTCACCAACCAACCTGGACTTTTCTTTTTATTATTCCTACCGGATATCAAAACAAACCATAAGGATTGTTTCCAGCCATGAGTTCCCCTATGACATAAGCACTCTTGGGTGGGCTAGGCCATTCCATCAAATCTTTGAGAAGGAGCCCAATATCCTATTTGATGGTCGGCGTGGCGATAGGCTTCGCTTCTACCACTGCCTTCCCAGCCGTTGAAAGACTAAGCGGGTAAGGGGCGCACAAACAATGTCGTTGTGCGGGGGATGCGATTCGCCAAGCTGGGGCAAACAAAGCCGTCCGGCCCTACCGGATTAGGAATACGAGGGCCTCTCCTTCGAAAGGAGACCGGGGAAAGAAAGAGCTATGCTATTGACCGACCCTTTTTTCTCATTTTGTTTGAAGCGGGCCAAATAGAGACTGAAATGCTTAAAAGAAATAGGGGAACAACAAAACCTTTTTTTGGTTTAAGGGCTGCTCGCCCTATCGAAGTACCAAATTCGAGGCAACCACCTCCCCTATTACACGACCTAAAAAAAGGCTTTCAGTAGCGCCCTTAGAATCTAAGCCTTTCTTTTGTTTTGAAGCGCCAGTAGTCATAGCTGTGGCCACACCAACCCTTTCGTTCTTATTGCTCCGGATTTCGATCTATATGACCTCCGGGCGGTACAAAGTAAACCTCTTCCGTAGAAGCAGGTAGTAACCTAACCTTTAAGAATTTGTTCAAGGGGGTCCCTCTTTTATCTATCAATGGAAAGATCTCCATGTGTGGCGTGATAAGGAATCCTAGAAAAGATCGATTGAGACGCCCTCCACGGTCCCACTTCATTTGTATACTCGTTTCGTCCACTCGCTCTCTACGTACTTGTCCAGTCCAGGACCAAGTGAGATTTTCCGGTCTGCGTGCGTGGGAGCAGCTCAAAGACAGAAGAGTCTGGTCCGGTCTGAATAATTAAGGCACGGCCCGCCCGTCTGCTGCTAGGTCCGGGCGTTAGGCGAAGGCGCCGCTATGCCCCTTAATGAATTGAATGGTCCTTCGACCTTCGTTTGGCCGGCATAATCTCATGAGACCCGCCCACTATTAATACGAAAAAAGCCCTGCCCTTTTCCTTCGCTACTAGGAAAGTAAGCAACTTCTATTAGCGCCGGACCTTGAGTCGAATTGATCGTGTCATGTGCAACGTCCATCAATGATGGTTCATTAATGTCCATTGATTTAGACCCCTTTCCCCCTTTCTCAACTACGAAAAAGATCGATCGGGGCCCGAAAGCCCCCAAACCAAGAACGGAAACGGAAACCTTTCGATTCACTCCCCATTCTCTCTTAAATAAATAAAGCTCGCCCTCGAGCCCTGGGCCGGTCGGCTGGGTCTTTCTCTGTTGTTCTGTTCCCGCCACGAGAAAGACACGGGAAGAGGTATGCCCAGCGCGCGGAGGATCCGTTGAGAGTTTGTATCGGTAGGGAACTGTACGATCTTTTCCCCTATTGTATTGAATCAATAAAAAAAGAGGTTAGCATCCATTCGAATTATGTTAGGGGTTCTTTCGCTTTTGCCAGATCTAGAGAGATACTACAAGTCCTCCGCCCCAGATTTCATCGCCGCGACCATCTGGTTCACCGGTACTACCAAAAAGTCTCATGCTTACGTTACTGTTATTGATGGTTTGATTATCTTGGACCACGAAGACCCCAGTCGTGCTTCTGGTTTCCATTCTCATCATCATTATATATATATATGAAATATATCCTCGTGCTCTGCCATAAGAACTTGGAGTCCGTATCATGGTGAAGATAAGGTAAGGCTGTGATTCTTGCTCAAAAAACAGACCGAACGCGTTCGAGTTATTGGCTCGTCCGACCCGGCAGCATTCATGAGTCGCTCGTTCAACTGTCCCTCGGAGACAGGGTCGAGAAGTACCTGCCCCCCGTCCTTTCTTTCTATCGGTCTCACCCAGCAAGATACGATAGGGCTCAGCCAAAAAAGGTACGCGCCTAGCGCGAGCCTTTTTTTTAGTTTAGTAAAGTCGCTCCCTAAAGACTAAAGAAATGGAAAAGAAAGGGGGGACTTCTGCAACGGGCTATGCCACCCAAACCAACTGAGGGAAGTCGCATCCGTCCCATTGCAAGCACCTACAATGTCATGATCACATTGGTTTACCCTTATTTCTTTGGTAGTTTAACGGACGGTCGCCCCTCCAACAAAAAAAGGTATAAATATAGAAACTTCTCTGCCATTTGGATCGGAGAATTTATGGAGGAAATCGGGTTTTAAATTCCCAGAAACCGCACGATTATATAGCCAAAGAGAATAGGCCGCGCCTAAAATCATCCCAAGCGCTGCTAATGTGGCTACTAAGCTATTTCTTTGGAAAGCTCCTACTAAGATGAGAAATTCCCCGATAAAGCTGCTAGTACCAGGTGAACTCATATTAGCCAAAGTGAAAGAGAAAAAAATGGTAGGGAGATTCGGCATGGTGCTCACTGAACCTCCGTAATATCTAACAAGTCGAGTCTTATGTCGGTCATATAGAACACCAACACATAGAAAAAGGGCTGAAGAAACCAGTCCATGACTTGACATCGGTAGAATGCTACCTCCAATTCCCTGTATGTTCGATAGAGCCAAAGATCCCCCCACTGATCGGAATACGCCGATTACCCTCCGAACCGTACAAGATAGTTACCACCTATCATACGGCTTTCTAACTTAACTTATTTTTCTGGTCGTTCCGCTCTGTCGATCGATGGTAGTATAAGAGATCTGTAACCCCCCCGAAATTTATTACTTTATGGTTCCTGCTTTCTACCCATAGTTAGCATTATCTCCCCGGGTCATACTTGAGTATCGCATCGTAGACCCCCACCCCAAATCTATCTTCCTTATCAGTGAACCGGAACATAGTGCATAGGTACTCTTCGATGCAGCGGGGACGAGACGATGTGACATACTACGATCACGTACAGAAGTGCTGCCCTTCGTCTCGGCAATATGGAACCTCTCAACAGCTCCCGTTTTTTTATGGGGTCCTATCGGGATAGGTAGGCCCAAGCCTTTCCCCTCCCCCATAAGACCCTCTTTATCTTTCCCCCTCGGGAAAGATAAATAAGAGAAGAAAGGAAAATGGGTTCTTTCATGTGAACGGCCCTATCTTGTATCGAAAGGTTTTTCGTGCTATACACCACGTTGAGAAAGACCAACTTCCTATGTACCGTACTCTTTCCTTAGCGGCCTCGAAAGGGGGTCCTCCTTATGATGCTACTATGGGCGGCTGTCCGAAGTGCAAGGGGTAAACTCGGACTCGGATAGGATAGGATTGTGCGTGCCGGGCCCTTCGGGTGTCATATTTTGGCCCAGTTTACCGTACCTCCGGCCCCTATGTTGGGCGGCCGTAATATTTTACCGCCGTTACGCCAGAAATAAAAGGTTCCACACGAGCCCCCGTTCTGCGACGTGGTGGCAGGACCGCTAGGGGAGTGGCTCCGGGTGTAGATAGGGTTAAATCTGCAGGGGTCATGCAAATACATAGGCCCCTTCCCTTCTCTTTTGGATGAATGGGGTGGTTTAGAAGGCGCTTTCCGATCTACGGTCCCTCGGAGCGAGGGGTTAGGCAGGTAGTATGGGCCCTCTGACTTCCAGCTATGTGCGGCTCCCGCGAAGCAAATGAAGGGAAGCTCGAAGAGCTTACGCTTACTCTCAGCCTCTTTGATTGGTAGGCGGGCTAAGCCCCCTACTTAAGATTCAATTCATAAGGCTAATTTTATGTTGTCGTGACGCTTTGGTTAGGCCGACTACTATAGGCTAGCTACTTCTACCTTCTATAGTGGCCCTTCTATTTTGGTGTAGTTTTAGTTTGTATTGGTACTGAATGAACATATCAAACAAAGGCGAGCAGTATAAGCCCTTCTCCGGCCTGGGAAAAGCGGCGAACTCTAAAAGCTAGGGCTTTGTTCACCTTTGGACACGAACATTATTCCGTTCTCAGCGGAAACCCGACTTAGAGATTGAACGGCAATAAGATAAGTCGACCTTCAATCTAAGACAGCGCTGAGCGCTGATAGCTTGTAGTGAACAGCCCCCTTATGAAACCAGTCGAAAGCAGCCTTTGGTACTTAATTAAGGTTTGGAACCCTCCATTGCAACTATGATAGAAAGCCGTTTGCTTGTTGCCAACCCCTTCGCCTTTCCTTTCTTTTGAATCAAAGTAGGTCGCGACTGTTGTATTTTAGTCGGTCGGGGGAAGCTACCGCTTCGTAGACAGCTCTGCTTCCTCGTCTTGCTTCTGGCAAAGCTTCTACTTCTACTTTGCTTGCTTCTCTTGCGCTTGCTTGCCTGAAGGCTTAGAGTCCTTTTCGCTAGGTCCAAAAGATCTGATCCAACAGAAATCCCGTCCCGCATATTGAGCGCAGCTGATATGCGGCTACGGCTAGGCGATCATATCATGCCATAAAAAACTTGTATATGTATAGAGAGATCCCCTAGATATACAGATAGAATAGATGTTCATGGATAGACAAACATTCCATTGATTCTTAGTTTTTGGGCTGAAAAAAGCTCGTCGATCAAAATGAATCATTCTTCTGGTCTCTCTGCGGCTCCCCGCCCCAAAACTTACCCACGGCACAGCGTCTATTCGCTTTGCGGGCGGGAAGGCAACGAAGTTCAGTTCATGAGACCACAGCGGAGTGGAGGAGCCGCGACACGAAGTTCCTTACCTTAGCTGGATATCGCTGGTGTCACCTAAACGGTAGGTAGGCGGCGGATGTGTGACGTTTGGAGTTGTCGTTCGTGCACCTGTCCCCAATGGAAGAATGAGTTATATTTTCCCCTGCGGATCATGGCCTTACCACTCGGTCCCCGATGGCCAGCGGGGGATTCGGTATAGCAGCTCACGTTCCTTTGCGCTGCGCGTTCCCGCGGGACTGGACACATGTTAGCTGTAGGAAGTATGGTTCCGAAAGTGACTTCGGTTTGCCAGTTCAGGCTCAACTCCTCGCTTTACGTTAGCGGACCTGCAGGTCGGGCCGGGGCTCCGCGCTCTTTCTTTCTGTGTGGGACGATACCGGGGAGATAAGGGTCAGGCGGCAAACAAGACAAACTGGCTTTTCCCTCCATGAGATGAGCCCAGTGCATTGGACCAATGGATAAGAGAACTGAGCTGGCCTAAAAAGCGCTCGGGCGCTCTACGTACGATGTAGACTCCATCAGATACATATCGATTTCTTTCTGATGGATCAAGAATAGATAGTTGTCTCATCAATAGATAGAAATAGGATCTTTCCCCTTATTCTTGATAGATTCCCTCTCTATCTCTTTCGATCTATCAGAACAGATCAGGCTATCTATCAATCGATTTGAAAATAGCACGTTCATATCGCTTTTCGTTCATTTCCGCCACGAAAACATAGCCGCCATAATAAGAAGCAGGCGAAGCAGCTAGAAGCACTCGCTTCACGCCCTTCAATTCTTATTCACAAATGAATTGGGAAAAAGCCAACAGAAAGATTACATTCTGACTTCGTAGAGCCGGTGCTGCTGTTGCCTGCGCGTAGGGCCGTCCCCCACTCCCGTCCCGGGGTGCTAAGGGGCTTTTGTTTTTGGAACAGACGGCAGTGTTTTGCTGACGTCTCGAATCAAACTTTTTTTGCGACATGCTATGTTTTCTCCCCCATTGCTAGTAGGTTGATGGGTCGCACGCCCGGCACACATGTTTTGGCCTTGTGTGTCCATAACTCAAAATAGGTGACCTAACGGCCGCCGCCCGACTAAACATACCAATAGTCACCAAATTCATATGAGCTACTGAGGAGTAAGCAATGATCTTCTTAAGATCGATCTGTCTTAAAGTGGTCGAGGAAGTATATATTATAGCAATCGCGCTTGAAGTATAAATGAAAGGAGTGGAACAAAGTGTCGCTTCGGGAAACATGGGTATTGAAAATCTTAAAAACCCGTAGGTTCCCAATTTTAAAAGAATTCCTGCCAAGATGACGGATCCTGCCGTAGGTGCCTCTACATGAGCTTCGGGTAACCAAATATGAACTGGTACCATAGGCACTTTAACGGCAAAAGAGGCGAAAAAAGCAATCCATAGAAAGATTTGGCGCCGCTCACTAAATTCTGTGGTTAATGAAATTTGTAAATCGGTTGTTCCTGTTTGGAGAAGAATCAACAGAATAGCTAATAGCATAAAAACAGATCCAAGTAAAGTATAAAGGAAAAACTGATATGCTGCCTTGATCTTTCTTTGTCTCGAACCCCAAACTCCTATAATAATGGTAGAGTAAGGGGTGGCTCCAAAGCGGAATTGACCGGCGGTGGTTGGTCGAAGCTCCAGTAGGTAGCCACTCCCTTCTCAGAGAACCGTACGTGAGACTTCCGTCTCATACGGCTCCGTCCCGAGCTTCCGTCGTCGGCCTTGGCATTAGACCACTTTCTATGCTTGTATTTTAAGGCTGGACTCTTGAATCTTTTGCTTTTCGGGTGGTGGCGAACAATGGTGCTTGCGTTGCGGGAGATGCCCGCCCGAGAGAACCGCTCACTAGCTAGCCGGACTAGTAGGGCCCTATCTGGAGACATACTGAAAACCACGCCTTTCGAACCGAAAGAGATGCCCGTCTTCCAAATCAAAATCAAAATAGGCTCGTTGGGAAAAAAGATTGAGTGCGGCCTGTAGAGCACATGTAAGGCACGGTCGGGTTGCTCACGCAGCGGATCTCTCTATCTATATCTATAGAGAGGTGTGAAAGTAATAGCCTTATGTTATAGCCGCCCCCCGACTTACGGCCTTTACACTACTACTGTGATGCTCGCTTGGTTTGATCTTCCCAATCATCCTGGCCGGAACTTGTACGGAGATGAAAGTTTGTAACTCTTTTCTTATCTGAATCTTAAGGACAGGACCCTACCCTATTCTTGAACCCTCTGCCGAGCTCTACCCTGCCCGCATTTTCTTTTGAAGGGACCAAAAAAATGTCTCCACCTGCTGCCAACAACAGTCTTTCTTCGGAATTATACTAAACGGGTCGATCCTCCCTCTCTTTATTTTAGCAACTTCTCATAAGGTCTCCTCACCAAGAGCTCCCCGGCGACGACAAAGGAAGCAACCCGCCTGCTGTGGCGGGGCGGCTTTTTTCTTTCACAATAAGACCTGGACGATTATCCCTACCCTCGGTAGCTTACGAGTTTACGTCCATCCCTAGTCGGGTACAGTTTCCTTTCGATTTCTCCCTTGTAGCCGTTACCCAAATTCGCGCAAGTGTGTCCACACCCCCCAAACTGACTTGACGAGGAATCCATTCTCGCGAACAAACACAACTCCTACACACACCTAGGAGCACCCCTTCCTGCATATC